CGCTGGCATTGGCTCTACTGGCTTGGCTGTCTCTTCTATTGGTCTATTGTATCGATGGGTACATCTATGGCTTAAGTTCAGGGGAAGACCTGTCTACTCTACTATTGATTCCCTTTGGCTCCCTCTGTCCTAGTAAGTCATCTCACTCTCCTACCTTTACTTTAAAGAAGGGACATGTCCAACGACTGCTTCCTCCTGGGCTTGATCCTTAATCGAAAGCGATCTCCTTTTGCTTTCAGCCTTTCTTTCAGATGGGACAGAAAGGCATCGACTCCTATCATAGCTCTTTCCGCCCGTTACCGCTCCGTGGGCTACGATAAACACCGAAATACATTACTACAGAAAAATGCCCTACGAGAGAGACTTCTTCCAGGTATAGTATCTACGACCTCCTCTTGGTTTTGCTTTGCCCCCTCTTTCCGAGAGCCCCTCGCGCATCAAGGCTAGAGTGGAGGTGCAACAATAGTAGAAGCTGGAGATGCAACAATAGCTTCAGCCTGATCCGCAGTAGGTATTGGTAAGTGTTCCCTTGCAGCTCTATCTCTAGATCTGTCTCAATCGGTCTGTCGCAAACAACGATCCAAGAAAGAGGAGTTCAAGGCTGGCGAAGTGAATCGATTTCTTTCCTTCTTCTAGTTCTTGAGTGATAGTAGCTCATCTCTCTTCTTTCTTCTGTCAACTGTCCTTTACCGGTAACTGGATCAATCGCTAGCTGGAAAGTTTCCACTGTCAACTGCCGTAAGAGGTCCTTTTCCAAAATAGAGAATAGGGCATGGAAGCTTTCTGCTATTAGAGGAGAGTTTTTACTGCAAGGGAGGAAGGGGGATTACGCGACTTACAATTCATTTCCTTAACCCCGAAATAGCAACTTGGTTATAGCTGACAGAAAGTAGAAAGACTCTAAACAAAAGGTACTGGACAAGCTCTTAGGGAATAATCTCTTTCTTATTTATTTCATGACTAAATATCTCTCCAGCCGGTCGGTTGGAGTTGGATTGAATCGACTTCGTCTTCTTCCCAACAATGAATCCCGTTCAAGCTGTGATAAGAGGACGTTTCCGTACCCCTTTACCTTACTCAAGAAAGAAAGTCATGCTGATCAGTAGTAGTGTCTAAGAGGAAGGGTTGGCGCTTTGAGCTACCTATTTTTTGTGATCAAATTAGAAACTTAGCTTCTCACGTTGCCATAGATTCTCCGGAAGAAAGCAATCGGCTTTGCCCAAGTTGTAATGACTGAGCTTGCTCCCTGTCGATGAAGAATGTTTCGAAAGCAGCCTAAAAGCGGTTAGCTTCGCTTTCCTGAGAGGAATGGTTTCCGATGAACTACTCCCTTTACCAGTTGATGAATCATGCTTCGAACACCTAGACGCTTAGTCACGTCTGCGCTTAGATAGCGATGTGAACCTTACCTTAATCAATAGATAGGTTTGTACTACTACCAGTCAAAACAGAAACTTTTGAAATGCTTTTCGTAAGGCAAGGAAAGTCAGTGCAGGTAGGCGAGGGGTCTACGATTTATGGGTGTATATTTTCTTTCCTTTTGTCGTTGTAGCAATCTTTCTTAGTGCACCCTTAGGCGAGTAAAGAGAGAATGCTTGGTAGCAGGACAGTAGGAGTTCAGTAGGCGGGCCAGTAGCACGCTAGCCAAGCAAGGACAGCGGGGAATGAGAAAGATACATACATCTAGAAGGACTGTATTAGGATGGGCCTTAGCGGTTAGGCATGCAGGTGGGAACGCCTTAATAGATAGCTGAACGTGGGTGCGATCGTCATTCCCTACTAATGTCGGAGAGAAGGCTTGGTTAGGGTAATGGGTTTAAAGACAAATTAGGACCAACAAGTTCAGTCGTTAAACGGAACGAGTCTAAGGGCTGGACGGAGGATATCACGATTATGATCCCTATGGGGCTTATATCGAATCTATATCTCCGACTGACTTCAGTGGCTGAGGATGGCGCTAGTATTCGCTAAGGATGTCTTATGGTGCTATCTAATCGTCTCTAGTTTATGGCCCTATCATGCCATGATGGGATTGGTCTTTACACTTGCTATGGTATCAAGATAAGGTTATTCGTATGCCACCATGATTCCCTTTAAGAGTTTAGTATCGGATTCTAACCTAGCATTGGTACCCGTTGCCTATGTTGAGCTAGTAAGCCCAGAAGGAAGAAGGAAGATGTCGTTGCTGCTACCGCTACGTGGGCTTCTTCTTAGTATGCTCCAAGGGATGGTCTGTAAGAGTAGATAGAATTGAGTATGACATAACCAGAAAGTCTGTGGTATCATTAGCCAATGCCTGTGATTCTAGAACAAAAGAATTCTACTTTAGTAGAGGATAGGATGCAGCAGAGGTTGTACTTTCTCTTCCCAGGTATGGGCGGGGGGAAAAGCTATTCTAGCATCAGCATGGATTGACCAGAGACTGGGAGTCATTGTCATCTTAGAGCTATGAGTCAGAACAATGTTCACCAACTCTTCCATAGTAATCATCCAGCCAGCTCGGGAAAGCGGTTTTTCTACTACTTGGCATTAAGAGAAGCTGGGTAGCTCCGTAATCTGTCAAGGAGGTGGCTTTCGCCTATAAGGACAGTTGGAGTTGACGGTACAGTAAGAGCTGTTGCTGGAATAACTTGTGTTGATGGAATAGAAGCTCTTCCTAAATTGCGTAAGAAATGTAAGAGCCTTACCTTTTCTTTGAGCTCTCTCTTGCTTCAGTAGCTATTATGCTTAACACATGCAAGTCGAACGGGGAGCTGGGCAGAAGGAAAAGAGGCTCCTAGCTAAAGGTAGCAGCTGTTTCACCGACATTGTTGCTGGTTCGGCAGAGGATCTTAGTCACAGTTCAGTTGGAGCGGTACGCCCTTCTCTCGTATCTACTCATGCATGTCTCAATTATATATGCGCAGTCACGTACACACTTCAATACGAAATTGATTATTTAGTCGGGGTAAAGTAAGCCAAGAGGATATATCCGCATTTCTTAAGTTTAAGTGCTGTTCAAGGCTGTCAAAGATGGCAAAAAGGGGCTTTTATAAAGAGTCCCCAGCTGTTTCCCTTAAGTCATTCAGGGCTGGGCCATATAGAAGAGAAGCTGCAAGGCCCGGGCATCCATGCTCACGCCCACCCTCTAATACGCACGCACAAATGCCATCTCATCTCACCCGGGTAATAATATATATAATAAAGGCTTCGAATGGCAAAAGTAATTTGAAAGAAGTCTCGCATCGTAAGCTTGGGTCCTAGTTCACCACCTTCAAGCGATGTAGAAAATTTGTCTGAGAGGAAATCCCTTCTTGATTCATTTATCCCGGACTCCATACTATATCTGTTTAGAGAAGGAACCTCTTCTTTATGGCAGCTGGGGTAGGCCTTTCATGAAGGAATGGTGGATCACTGGTTAGCGCCTGGTGCAAAGGCTCTTTCATTCGCGTCTGTCTCTAGGGCTCTTAGCTGAACTATCGTAGTGTTTCAGTGAAGAGATAAAACCCATCCAAGAAGGCAGCTGCGACCTTAGGATTTCTCTCTCTTCCTGCTGCTCCAAAACCTGCTACTGAAAAAAAGGAAACTTGGAAGGGCGGGCAAGCACAAGCAAAGCCATTCTCGTTCACTCGTTATTAGTCACTCATTCCCATGCTAATGTAGGTAGAGAAAGAATGAGACAAAACAACAGATTCATTCTTGAGTGAAACTCCCATATCCCCCCGGATGAAACGAGAGCAGACTTCGCTCAATAAGGTACAACTATTCCATACTTCGAGTAAACAGTCTAATTCCATGTCTTATGGGAACGTAGTGTCATAGTTAGTTTCGAAAAGACTAGAATATCCAGCCTATCCAGCTACTCGTGCAACAAAGACTACTGCCGCGCCTGCCACCTCTCTCCCGATGACTGACTCTCCTGAAAAAGCTGTGGACACAGCAACAGACTCTTTCTCATCAACTGACTCGGCGGGGGATTCATTCTCTTACTCATTGCCAACCAGTTCTTCCTCTGCCTTGGCATAAACAGAGCTAACTTTCCTTGAGACTACTTCTGGAACATCCCTATCCTTCGATCGATACTGCCGACATTACTCGTTATGAGGCGAGGATTGGCATCAGATGACTTCACTTGAGACATAACTTCTTCCGATAACTGAACTTCAAGTCTTAGCTACCCGAAATAAAATAGAATAAGGGAAGTTGACTTCGAAACCGTACTTTGAGCTACCTACAGGAGGAAACTTCAAGCTTTCTATGGCACTTATCCCATCCTCAACTCGGTAATCTATCTTTACTGACTTGCCTTCAACAGCCTTAGCCCCAGGTGGTGTAACAGATAATTCAAGTAGACAGCCAAAAACACCGGTTCTATCTCTCAGACTACCTTGAGACTCAACAATGACTAATTTCGGTACTGAAAGAACTTGGTTCCCGTATTGTTTTTGAGTGAGAGACCAGCCTTTAGGCCGTCTAGGCTCCTTGCTATCTCAGTCTCAGTGTTTGAGGAACAAGAGCTCGAACTCGCTCCGCCATTTCCTCTGTCTTTTTCCTATCTTCAATTAAAGAGACCCATACATACAAAGATCTAGGTAGTTTATCTCCTTCTAAGAAGTAAAATACCCTTCCCGTGCTAAGAGCCTTTCGAAACTCTTGAACTGTAAGAGAGACTTCATTTAGGAGCGATCTTTTAATCCAACTAGAAATATCATAAGAGAAGAAATAGAGCTTTAGAAGCATCTTTTCTTTATGCCCAACAACTCCCATGCCTTTCTTGGTCGGACCAAGCCAACTATTTCCGACAAGTCTTTCCTCATTTTTCGAGCAAGAAGCGGAACTACAAGAAAGAATCTCATTTTTATGAAGGAATACATTTTTTTTATTAACCACACACCGGTTATGAGAGTAGTAAAGGATTATTATGTAACGATTGAAAGAACTGTAACTGACAACGCAATAATTTTTGATTATCACCATCACCATAATAATTATTATTATTATAACCTGAGTGCTTTTGCTGAGATGCAGACTCGGACTCAGGCACCTAGCCCGCTTGAGCAATTTTCCATTCTCCCATTGATTCCTATGAATATAGGAAACTTGTATTTCTCATTCACAAATTCATCTTTGTTTATGCTGCTAACTCTCAGTTTGGTCCTACTTCTGATTCATTTTGTTACTAAAAAAGGAGGAGGAAACTTAGTACCAAATGCTTGGCAATCCTTGGTAGAGCTTATTTATGATTTCGTGCTGAACCTGGTAAACGAACAAATAGGGGGTCTTTCAGGAAATGTTAAACAAAAGTTTTTCCCTTGCATCTTGGTCACTTTTACTTTTTTGTTATTTTGTAATCTTCAGGGTATGATACCTTATAGCTTCACAGTTACAAGTCATTTTCTCATTACTTTAGGTCTCTCATTTTCTATTTTTATTGGCATTACTATAGTGGGATTTCAAAGAAACGGGCTTCATTTTTTAAGCTTCTTATTACCCGCAGGAGTCCCACTGCCATTAGCACCTTTTTTAGTACTCCTTGAGCTAATTTCTTATTGTTTTCGCGCATTAAGCTTAGGAATACGTTTATTTGCTAATATGATGGCCGGTCATAGTTTAGTAAAGATTTTAAGTGGGTTCGCTTGGACTATGCTATGTATGAATGATCTTTTGTATTTTATAGGGGATCTTGGTCCTTTATTTATAGTTCTTGCATTAACCGGTCTGGAATTAGGTGTAGCTATATTACAAGCTTATGTTTTTACGATCTTAATCTGTATTTACTTGAATGATGCTATAAATCTCCATTAAAGTGGTTATTTATTTATAATTGAACAAAAGCGAGTCTGAATGGGTATACCTAGTCGTGGAGCATTCCGAGTATTTGCTTTAGGGATCGTTCCTGCGCATCTGCTTCCTTTATAGCAGTTATTGCTCTGGTTCCAGAAGGTATAGCTCTTGCCTCGGCTTCGCCTTGGAAATCGGAGACTGTTCCAATTTCCTACTGAGATAGGCAAGCGGAGGGAGAACTAGACGTATCTTGCTAGGCAAAGACAGGTTAGAATGGATAGCTTCGCTAGGTGCCGCGCAATCTGCTGCTGCTGGGTTGAGGAAAGACTCAACCCATTTCGCCCAGGAAGGATTGATTGCGAAACCTACCAAGAATTCATTTTCATTGCAGGATGGATCATAGGATCAGATGTGATCTCTCGTGTCTCCACCATAATGCCCAGGTTGGAACATGAAATGATATTATTGGCAAAAAAAGAAGGGAACGAAGTAACTCGACCCCGAAGGGGGGAGGGATTCCAGCTAGACTGTAGAAGCCGGTGGTTATGCTGGAAAAGCCTATTCTCGTCACGTTCAACGCGGGTGAACCAGCCAAATTGGAATAAAGAATATGAATAGGAATAGAAAGGTGTACTATCGATCAATGCCCGCTTTAGGTCCTCAAAAAAGTAAAAACTGGTTATACGCCCATCTTGAGAACTTAGGATCCTCTTTTTTAAAATGTCAAAACGCTTAGCTTAGTTTGTCGACTCTATCTCAACAAAGGAAGAATCGTTCGTTCAAGGCAAAGTCTACTTCGCTTCTTTTTCGTCATGTCAGTAATAAAATGGTATCAAAACCGGGAAAGGAAATTAGTATATTTTTCTTCATGTCACCCTTGTGTATTGGCATGAACAGTGCGTTTTATCGAGATTGTTGGCATCCAAATCTTGTAATCACATCTCCATGGTGAAAGAGAAGGGAACAAGCAACGGACATAGAATAGAGAGGCAAAGAAAGAAGGCAAGCTGAGGTGGAGGGAAGCTAGGATCGACTCGGTCTCTGGAGCTGTAACCATAGTTTGCGAGGGTCCGAAGGAGAAAGTCGTAGCTTGTGTGTTTCTGGAATCTGGATTGGCTTCGTCTTCCGAAGGGACCCTGCCCACGCACGGAAAGCAAGCGCCAGTGGCGGTACGGCCTGAGCTATCTAGGCAAGAGTCGTCCGAGACAGAAACAAGTGGTACTGACTACACGGATGCCACTCGAACTGATGACCCATATAGGGGGAGCACGTCGCATGGGAAGAATCGGCGTTTAATGCGGGCATTGTTGCAAGTAGGCATTATAGTAGTAAATGGACATTACAAGTAGTGGAGAGTACAGAGTACTACTCCAAGCGAGACTCGTCTAAGGGTTCAAAACCTGTGACAGCGGATGCGGACGGTACTGAATGGCGGGTTGATGAGCCAATAGGAAGGCCAGGGGCATACGGATCTTTTTAACCGAAAGAGAGACTGAACCAAGGAAGCAACCATACTGACTGAAGCCAGAAGAAGCGCGGGGACTGACTATCAGACAGAACGGAAGAGAATTGATAGCTCAGGAAAGACTTTATCTCAACTTAGTCCTCAGCTCGTGAATCAGGCTATCCTTTCTGATGCTCCTTATGTTTTTTTCCAAAAGGTAAAACATTTCCTTCCTTTCTAGGTGTTAGCAGGCTCTCAATCAATGCGGTTCGTCCCATTCCTAAATCAGGTTGACCATCGTACCAGTATTCAGGTTCATTCCTGACTTTCACATGGAAAAGGTTGAGGGTTCAGAGTACCTGATAACCCCGCTAGGACTGGCAAGGGAAGGAGCACCGGCGAGTAGACCAGTGAGAGCCCTCCATCAAAGGTCGATATCTTACCTTTAAAGCGGGTATAAGAATAGGAAGTCGGGATATCCCAATCTTCCAGCTCTCAAGCAGTTCAGAAGATTCATCCCTCATTCAATCCCCTTTGCTCCAGCTTTCATCTACCCCTATCTTTCTGCTTTCTTCGTCTATGCCTATGCCTCCAGGGAAGGATCCAATTTCCTGTCCTTTTTTTGGAATCGTTGATACATATGTTATGTTACGATGGCTTCGGATGAGAGAGGGTGGTCGTAGATCATAGTTCTGTAGCGAAGCTATGCTGTTGAGTTTGAGCTATGAGTTCTGACCTGAGCTAGTCTTTCAGATTAGGCAGGGAACATGAGGGACAGTTCCTCACTACCGAAATTCCCTTACAGTTCTAGAAGGTAAGAGAAGCTAGGGCTTTTGAGTTCCAGTAATCAAGCCAAACTGGAGTTCTGGAGAGAAGGCAGTGAACGGAGTTGGCGGTTCGAGGACGGATGGGACCCAGAGTGAACAAGTAGCTTGGCTCAACCTTTGCTTTCCTTTGACAAGGCTGCTAAGGCTCCAGCTTCGCTTTCTATTCTACTTCGCTGCCTTTTCTAACGAGACAAGTAAAGTACCTTAATTCACTTACAGCAAGATAAGGTATTCAAGCGGGTGAAAGTATAGAGCTACTAACCAGAGTCTGAAAAGTTGGTTGGCATTCAAGCAAGAGAGAAAGAAGTCCCGATCAGGCTACAAGTGGGACTAGAAGCGAGGGCCGCTATTCCGGTCAGCTTGTTAGAAAGGGAACTAGCACCCTAAAGACAGCTACTTTCGCATTCTAACAGTAAACTAAACTGCCTTCCGGTCGCCTCACCAGCGCCTTCTCTCCCTCTCGCTCTCTTCTCATTCCACTTTGAAATAGGAACAACAAGAAGAAGATGGCGCACGCGGGTGCTAGTATAAATGCTGCACCTCTCCTCCGACGAACTTTTTGATGCCGAAGCTGTCTATCTTCTTTCTTTGGTGACCATTCCCCGTTCCACAGTGGGCTAGCCTCAATAGAGACTCTCTTGCCACTTTCTGTTTTGAAAAAAGCTCCTTTCTTTGATAGGCTTTCACGCCAATTCAGTCCTCGTAATCAACGACTTCGATAAAAGGACCGAAACCAGGCCTAGGAGCAAAAACCTAAACACTGAAGAAGCGCCTTCAAGCTTAGCCCCCATGACTGGAATACTGCCTTTTACCTGTACAAAGCCATAAGCAGTACTCCCCCTTAAAGGCAGCGATTCGGTTGGTTTGCTATTGATATAGATTAAAGACCGAACCTTTCTGCGAAAGCGTTACGGAAATGATCTACCTTTCGAATTTTGATCTTGACATGTCGGTGGTTTTTAACCGTAGCCTTCTTGCCCTAACCGAAGTCCAGGAACGGATCCTTTTGCCTGGAATGACTGAGGTCAAATGACACATTAGGCGGTAGCCATTCAAAAGCCCAAGAGACGATGCCCTAGTTCGATACCTGATGACTTGCCCTACTTTTTGTCTAAACCGGTTGATTGAATGTCTGAGGTAGGGCCTTCTTTGCCAAAGTAATGGGGCCCTTCCAATAGGAAGAAGGACGCTGAGACAAGGAACTTCACTTCGACGCTGGGTAACACTTCCTCCATCTTTGGAATTGAATCACTAGTAGCAGAAGGAGGCAAGTAACTGATTAAGGAAAGGCATGAGTTTCCCTTTTCCAAGTAAGTTATGGAAAAAGTGATTATTAGCTTTCACCCTTTCTCCGCTTCAAAAGGAGCCGAAGATCTTTAAAGAACTTAAGACTTTTTAGACGGCCCTAAGGAAAGAAGTACAGGAGCTGAAGTCGATTCGCCAACAGAGAAGGGGGGGTCGGACATGAATACGATTTGCGGACATGAAACATAATCAAGGCAGATGCCAAGAAGTGGGCAAGGAACTTCCTTAGGGACTTGTAGTCTTTACTTCCTTTGGAGGCTCTGCGGGGATAATAAGGGCTTCAGTTGTTGAAGAAAATGTCCCGATGAACCTTTATTCGCACTTTATGTCGCTAACCCGTGGCGGACAGAGTTAGCAGGTGACGGTAAAGGTACCTCCACATTTCGAACCTCGGGAGAGAAGGACGTTGATCGAGCTTTTCCATGCCTAGTCCCAGTTTCGGTTAAAGACCCAGAACGGGCTACAGATCTATACTAATGAAGTTTTTATGTGAGAAAGTCAAGCCAGGAAGTCCTTCTCTCATTCTGGTGCTTGTAAGAAAGACCGTAGATGAATTAGGAAAGAGGCCCTATGCCCGGTTAAGAAAGGCTGTAGTGATAGCGGCGGGGCTTACTTTCTCTTTGGTTCAGCTACTAAATAATAGATAAGTCATTTCTGCTTGACTATAGCCATCGGGGTGGGGCATGACTTGATAGCAAGAGTGCTGTGGGGCTGTCATGTATATTGTGTGAGCGATTCCCAGGCATATCTGGACCTAAGCCACGGTTCCTTCATTCCCGGACGAAGTGGTCCGTTATGGGTACGACCTGTAGGGTACGATTGATGTCTTGGATTGACCCTCCCGATCACGAAAGCGCAACACTGGTACCAGACCGCTATCCCTATCCCCGCTTTCCCCAATGTAGGGCTCTAGCTGTTTGTGCTTGGCTTTGTACCGCTTCGCTCCTGCTTTTCAAACGCTGGAGAAACTTCAATCGAAGGAAGAGAACGAGATTGAGAAACTGACAGGCCCAATGTGCCCTTCAGTAGTGCCTCGAAGGGCCGGTCACCTCGGATCAGCGTAAGATCTGGAATAGAAAGTGTGCAGTGCGCCTATTCCCTGACTAATGAGATAGCCCGTGCAAGCTTTTAGAATCCAATTCCATTCAATGCCTACCATATCTCTTTTCCCCACTCTATTGATCCGGACTGGATGGACTACTTCACTTATACTTTCCTTGAACACTGACTCCTATTCTGTATATCCCGGGTGGGCAAACAACTAATGATCAAGACTAAAACAAAACAATTACATTGGCATGCTCGTTGCTTCATTCAAATTTCCTTGTTATCATGTACACACGTACCCTTACTTAAGTTTGAAAAGCTGTTCCGGGGCGGACAGATAAAGCTTGACTATAATGTCAGAGCGCAATAAGCTTACGATGAAATGCCGGGATACCATGACCAATTGAGTGACACAGGAAGGGCCTCATGGGGTGATTTATCACCACTCGTTGGAGACATGAAGCACACTCTTTCAAAATAGAAGGCTAAAGTCCCGATCGCCGAGCCAACTTCACTATCCTCTGTGCCAGCAGGTAAGATCCAATGCAGTCTTCCTTAGTGAGACCAGCAATCTTACTTTTATGAAGTAACCTTGCATGGTCGCCAGCTGTTCTAACAGCCAATTCACTACCCTGATCCTGAGAAAACAAGAGTTTTAGGGGAATGGAATACCTCTACATCAGCTTCTCTCTTTTCACAGGAGCTCTACCTGTAGCCGATGCAGAAGACGAGAGGGACCTAAGCGCTGCATCTCATTCCTCTCTTTTCATCTCCAAGAACTCCTACTCGAGCAGTAACAGCGGGTAGGGAAAGAGCGCTTACTTTTACACCGACTAGGAGAAGAGTAAGGGCTGATTCAACTAGCACTGGTTACGTCCTTCTTTCAAACATAGTCTGATTGAACACTTAGATAATCTTTCATTCTAATTTGGGTTGGAAATACCAGGTATACTTTTCCTTCTCTCTTCTCTTAGAAAAAGAAAAAGTCAAACTTTTGGCTTGCTACAAACTGGGTAATAAAACCCACTATCTCTATCTAACCAAACTGCGCATTCTATAACAACTATCAAACTAATTCTATGACCATTGTAGACCTTTCAAATCAAAACACAGTTTAACAACCTTTCTCATGGTGAAGCGAACACTGTCAATCTAACTATTCTATAACAACTATCAAACTAATTCTATGACCATTGTAGACCTTTCAAATCAAAACACAGTTTAACAACCTTAATGAGGGATTTCTCGACTGTATAATCATCTTCTCCGGATTGATGCTAACCTGAGCTCACTTTGAACCTTACCATGTCAGCGGTGAAATTGTTCTGTGCTTTGCCTTACTACCGAAAGAAGTCGGGTAGTGCCCGCGATGGACTTGCCTACCTATTCCTCTTTATTTTTGCAAAGTCCAGGTCTAAATCAAAGTTATGAATCGCACTCATCAGCCTTCTATAAGGCAGGCTACGGTGGGTCCCATAGGTACCTATTTGATTAAGGTGGTCCTTGTAGGTCTCTAATGAGAATGCCCTACCATTAGGATAGAATAGGACCCCCCTAATCTGGTGCCTTTTCTCTAGAAAGTCATCTTCTTGAACCCTGTCCGAACGAAGCGCTTTCTCTATCTGAAGCTCCGTTCGGAATTGGGTTTCAATAATGTCATCAAAAATACTATCGGGCAAGGGATGCCTGATAGTATTGATGCTCAGACGATGACTGAGCTCCAGACGCCTTTGTCCGTCTTCCTGTAAGGGAAGATAAACCTCAGCAATAGGCGCTGCGGGTTCACCAGGATGGGTAGAGGTCGGGTCCGGTGCTACGCTGGTCTCGGAACTTCCAGTGGAACTGCTTCCAAATAAATCGGTCCACCGGAAGCCTCTTCCCTCACCTGATCCTGAGCCAGAGGCCCCCGAAGGATCCATCATCTTCCCCATGGTTTCCGGATCAAAAAAAAGGAATGCTAATAAAATTAGACCCCCCCACCCCAAGCGACTAAAGAGGAAGTGGAGAGACTTCCCCAGAAGCATGGATTGGAGTTTCATAATAACCAGATTGAAATCAATGCCAATCAATAGAAATGCCAAGTAGAAAAAAAGAAGCATGAACAACATTATCGAGATTCTGATAAAATCATTCGACATTCGAAGACTCTTCTTACTCGCACCCTCATACATTTGACTCTGGTTTACTACAGGTCTTAGCACATTTGTTTTCCCATTCTTTCGGCTGGGAAACTGGCCGTTTGTTTTTGTGTTGATGATGGTCATAATCTTTTTACTTTTCATTCACGATTTGATGTTCTATAAAACTCTTCGATTCTTCCCCTCGTTCTTAATATCTTGGACATCTCATTTCCATGCAACGCATTCTTTTCGATCTTGTACCCGCTTGCTTCGCATAGGCTACACAAGCGGTACACTGAACACCAACCCAATCTCGATGAAAAAGTAGAAGCAACTAAAGAAGGGTGACGAAGCTTCTTTGCATCCCATAGTGCTGTCGCACTAAGCGACTACCGTTCCAGAGTCGTACAACGAAGTGATTAGCATACCAGAGTGACGCAAGGCTCTAAGCTCGTACCTTATAAGTAAGCTCTTTATGCTCTCTCCGCTCGCTCCTTTTCGTAGCGTAGATCTTTCTTCTCTTAAGATAAGAGATTTTGAGAAGAGTGAGTGCGCTTTCGAAAGTTTCGACTTTTCGATCTTTCTTCCCTTAGCGCACAAGCACTAAGCAAGTAAACTACCTTTTTTCTTCTCTTTCGTCCCTTTTTTTTTCAATAGATTGTTCGTGTGTCGGAGAATTGGCTTCTGCGTGTCCCTGTTCAAGTAGTCGAGTACGCCCGACTCGCTGCTGTCCAGTCCAAGCCTTCCATTTCCATTATGTCTGCTTGCGATTCGCCCTAGTCCGTAAAGAAAGTAGGAAATGATGGAAAAAAGTCTTCCAATCTCTTAGTCTAGTGTTGCAATCCCGCTAAGGCCTAAGACTGATGAGTTGAGTGAAATCCTATCAGCCTTGGAAGCAGGGCCTAATCCTCCAAACTAGGACTATTCTTCCCGCTTTCCACGCTTTCTATTAGTCTTTTTCTTGTAATGTAAGGAGAACTACGAATCAGCCTCATGAATAAGCTCACCTTATAAGAGAAGTGGGAGAAGGCGAGAGGTAGCTAGTAGGCCTTGACTCAGTCCCATGGTTGGCCCTATGGGAATCCATGCCCCGGGGGTACCTACCGCTTTCGATTCGAACTCGATCTTATTAAGTTGGAGATTCAAATAGATAAAGTGTTCCGTGAGGAATGTGATTCAAGTAGTAGATGATGTCCTACTTGATACTTGAGGAGGGCTTTTGCTAAACCCACAAAGAAAGCATCGGCACCGGGACTAATTACGGATAGAAGACTGTTTTAGTTGCCGGTGATACTGCTTGAGAAGAAGTACACCTCTTTTTTATTTAGTACTCGAGAAATATGGAACTACTTTGATTATTGCCGCGGCTTTTGCTTTAGCTCATTCTCTTTTCGATGAAGCTTTTTTTGTTCATTCCGATACTTTTTATGAAAGCAGCTAATTGAAGACTCACATTTCAGAGTCAATAGCTTCGACATATTGTATATCGAAGATGGGAGAGGCAACCATCAGACTGGTTTATCTAACCTTCTAGTTCCGGGGGTAACCCATTACACCTCCTTCTTGATTCCCATGCGGGGCTAACAACCGATGCAACCTAACCCAATGCCGATAGTGAAAGTCTCTATCTATATAGGAAGTAAAGGCTCTCGCAGTAGTTGTTCTGTAAGGGCTTCCATTACTTGCTTCAATTGCATTGATTTCTCTTTTCTGGCCTCAGACTTGTACCTAATCTTCTAAAGATCAACCGCGAGTCAAGTCAAAGAACTCCTCTTTCGTAGTACACTTCTTGCTGAATACCTTTTTCTTGCTTCCTCCAATTGGCAATAGGACATCCTCTCCTAAGCTAAGGAAGTACTTCAATGAAGGCATCGGGTGATTTCACCCCTTAAGTAAGGCGAATTGACAAAGCCTAGTCTAAGAGCAGGATGAAGTAGCAAAGGGGAACTAAATAGCCTTACAGGGAATGGGGTTAGAGAAGGCGGTGAAAGGGTATTGAGCTAGAATGAAACTACAGGGCAACTCTTTATAAAGGAGGGAATCCGTATTTGTGGACGTATTGCCAATGCTTGAACAAGACAGCTTAGACCTATTAGAGCGATACCAGAAAAAGGACAGAAATCGATCTCTTTAAAGACAGAAAGACCGGTAACCAAGCAAGATAGAAAGAAATGACCGATTGCCATACATAGACCGATGAAAGAGAACAGACTGTTGTTGGCAGGATAAATCCCCTTATTACAGAAAGAGATCGAACGGAATCTTTTTTCTTCTATTATGAGATTTCGAATGACATCTGTAAAAACTAGATGATTCAACGAGTACCGATGCTTTGCTTTGGCGTAGGTGTCTGTTAAATGTTGTTTGGGATGGTCTAGTAGTTGCTCCGTTTTCATCTACGGTTGACGGAACGCAGAGCAAGGACTTCCTGCCCGATCCGATTCCGGGGTTAAAAGAAAAGGCCGTGGACAAGAAAGCGGTTAAAACTGCCCCTTATGATGAAGGGAGGGGAGCTGCATCGACCCTTTCAGTGGTTTTAGGCGCTAAATGCTGGAAATATAGGTTAGTGCGGGATAATAAATATCCACACTTTCTTATAGCTATAGCCGAGACTTCTGTTGATGGAAGGGGATAGACGAAGTGACTCGATTTAAAGTAAGCAACGAGAGGCAATAAGGTCCCGATGTCACTCTTTATTTTCTTTTTTTGTTTTTTGACTGACCGGATCGGTCACTCCTCAACCAACTAAGACATTTCTGAGCAGTTCCCCTCACCCCCTATCACTTAAAGGCAGAGCTAACCCAACATTCTACTGCTCTCTAAAGGGCCTGCCTATTCTATTAGTCAAGCTTGGAGAACATAGTACTAGGACTTGCTAGATGAAAGACCTTGATTGGTGAAGGGCTTAAAAGTTAGGTAGCTGCTATCTATCGGATCTTTTCTAAGAGGTTAGGTAGGTGGTTGAGTCGAAGCGGAGAAGGAGACTAAGTCATCGGTCGTGCCGGGATTGATTTCCTACTTCCAGCTGAATGAGGGCCACACAGCCGTCAACCCTGCTGGAAGTGCTTTCTAGATCCAATCTCCTGGTCTTTCGTTCGCTATTCGAATGTCTGGACCAGTAGAAATGTACGAAAGGTGGTCTTGCCCTTTCCTTTACAACTAGTAGCTAGTAGCTCCGTCGTTGATCTCTCCTCTTCCCGGCCGGTTGTGACTCGTATGTCCAGCCAACGACTATCGATTCCTAACGAATCCATAGATTCTTCTACCATTCGACCAGATCTTCTAGATTGTATTCTCATTTTCCGGCCTCGAGCAACTTTACTAATAAGGGAAAAGCCCTTAACTTAATTTAATTCATATTAGATTAGTATAATATAAAGCGCTAGCGCCCAACCGGCTTTCCGCCTCCGTTTGGTCGTGCTGCTATGATGTAACGTGCAGTCGTCCCGAGGCATTTTAGGGCCCCTCTTTTATCTCCCTTAAAGTCCTTTATGGATTTCAAGTCGGGAATAGAGCTGTGACTTATTCGGCGCTATATCACAATTCATTCATTCTCGGGCATAGCTGTTCACGAAACGTGGCGTGGGACATCTGTCGGCGGCGGGTTAATTCCGAGCGAGAGGTCAAACCAATCCCATTCATCCTGGTCTGATCCGAACGGATCTTGTTGAATGAATTGATCCATTGTTCTATGCCCTAATTCTTAGTTCATTTTTTCCTACTCGGACCCGCCGTACTTCCTTTGACTACTCCTGAGATATAGTGGAAACATTTTGTTATGGTGGAGAGTGGGGAGTGAAAACACCAATGCAACAGAGAACGACCACATGAATCGGAATCCGCTTAACTTATTAAGACAGACGACCGAGAAAGAAAGGCTCCGCGTTCTCCAAGTGGTTGATCTTAGCTTAGCGTGCTAGCCGCTGCTTCATTTCGTATAGTGATAACGCTTTCTCTTTCTTAGCGCTCCGCCCCCCCTTGTATAGTAAGGGGAACTTTGGTTGCGCGGCTTTCTCTTATACTTATAGGGGTCTATTTTCTCTGACTTGACTCAGCTTGACCTACTTGACTCAGCGGTTAGAGTATCGCTTTCATACGGCGAGAGTCATTGGTTCAAATCCAATAGTAGGTAAAACCGACCGAAAGCCCCGCTTTTGCCAGCATGACAGCAAGCACGGACTGGCAGCAAGGAGTCAACTGAATGACCAAAGCATCGGTTGCTTCCGCTTGTGGCCTTCTTCGAGCGCCTTGACACCTTAATATCAACTCACCCCCCTCTTCCACAAGTAGGTGGAGACCAGGAGAGCCGGAAACCCCAACGGGAACCCTTCACCGCGCCACGCGATTCTTTCGCGAAGCGCTCTCTCAGATGTTTCCACTCCTGCCCCCGCAAGCGAAGAGGTTTCAAGATACCAGTCGACCGAGTGAAAGTGAACAGCTCCGAGCAAATCTTCTAGAGAGCGTACCCTTTGTTTCTACTCTTTCTCTCTTCTAAAAAGAACTCAAAATCGAAAAAAGAAAAAAGAATCTTTTGTTTTTGTTTTTTTTTCCTGTTTTTGGCCGTCGGGACTCCTTGAAGCTCAATCAAAGTACATTTTCCAGCCCCTTTTTATCTCGATCTGCATAACTTATTCATCTGGTAAGTCTGTTGCCAGAGGTGAATCATCGGGGATAGGATGTGCTGCGAGGAAGTCAGCCAAGATGGTTCCATAGATGGGTACAGAATAGAATCCGTCCAAAGTTAGGTACCTGAGACAGATGTCGAGAGCCATCACATAAGGAAGATATTGATAAATAAGCTTCGAGGGCACTCCGGCCGGTGCTTGCTTCCTCAAGTCGGGTATCCGTATCGGTGGCTGTTGGCAATTTCGTTAATGGAGGAAAGACTTAATAGGAACCCCCTGCCGACGTCAATCCGATACCTTTTTTCTCGTTTTTTCATTGATTTTCTTGCTTTATTTCCACTATTAACATGGAAGGGAAAAGGTACCACTGAACACAAACTTAATCTATCTTTTTTAGCCGAAAAACATTTTGAAAAGGTGAATTTAGGATGTTTAAAGTTTTATATTCCAGGTTTTTCGAGTTAGGTTCCAGTATTGCATATGGTTTATATAATGTTAGTAGTTAAGGCTTTGTTAAGAAGTTTCTTTCTTTGCGCCTTTAAACCTGAAGGGAGTTATGGCATTTGAGTTGAGTTACTAATAAGGGAGCAATGCAGTGTAGAGAGATAATAGCAGTCTAGGGAGGGAGTCGCTGTCTATAAAGAGAATAGCTTGAGAGTGAGATCAGAGTAGGACCTGTTAGAATCATACCGAAGCCATACCCAGGTCATACCCGAACTCACCTCCCATCACCCCTTGAAAATAGGGCTTCCAACCCCTGGTTAAGGACCTTAGTCTAGCTTTCCTGTTTACTTGCTTTCCATTCATCCATCTCCTCCTGGAAGGACAGAATGGTAGGGGAGGCGAGAATCACTGGTAAGGGTTGGCCCGGAGCTCTGCGGTTGATCCGTTGGGTAGGAATAAGAGTCATTAATGGCTTTCGAGATGAGGCAGCCAGCCACTCTTCCTGGGTAATGCGCCCAAGAAACTGTGCATGTGTCACTGTTCCGGTCGTTGGGAACGGTCATGGTGTAGCCTGTGCAGAAGATGAGTGAGATGTATCCCGACAAGGTGAAAGCCATTCAGGAGATGCCGATCCCACGAACTAACTGAGAAAGAAGTTCACGGATTACGAGAACAGATATTCAGCACTAGAACGGACGTGCTGCGCATTCGCTTGGGCTGCTCTGGCAGTACATGCTTTATCACACAACTTGGCTCATCGCTCGCATGGGCGCACTGAAATACATATTCGAGAAAGCCTCTCTCTCTGGGGGGATAGCAAGGTGGCAAATGCTCCTGGCGGAATACTACATTGTTTTCAAGACTCTCAAAGCCATCAAAGGCCAAGCACTGCCAGTGTGTTCAGGGGTTAAAGGTATCTTCCTGACCACTATCCAAAGGATTCAGGCCTCTAAGACAGTCCCATCATTCTTGAGAGTCTTTATTTGTAGCTAAAGGCAGAGGGTCCGTTACAGACAGGTGCGGAGAACTAGTTAAGGTGACTTGGGAATAAGGGCTTGGAAGAGCAATGCGTAGAATCAGTTGTTGATTTCGCCCATTGTTGTTGCGAGCTCCATTGTAGTTGGAGCGAGAGGAACGATTATCAGAAGCAGCTGAAGTCTGAGACACAAAGGCTGATTGCTGCTCACTGTGTTGTGCAGCTTGTATGCGATGAAGACGCGATTCTTGGTTAAGGACCTTAGTCCGCAGCTCCTCAAACGATGGAACAGTCTTAGAGTCGGAGATGGTTGTAACAAAAGCTTCATATTCAAAGGGCTTTGTAGTGAAAACTACTTTGGGGACATAGAAGAGAGTTGATAGCAGCCAAGGCATCAACCATAGACTTCAGTTCCCGTAAATAGGCATCCATAGGCTTGTTACCTTTCCTGTTATTCTGAATATCGAACTTCAATTTCATTTCTTTAGCCGTGGACTGATAAAAAAATCTTTGCTCTAAAGCCATCCAAACATCCATATATGTTTTGTTTTCATATTCTATTGTAGACTTCCGTCAACATGTCCACTGAGAGTGTCGCGTTCAACCAAGAGCGAACACTTTGATCCGTTCTCACCCAAGCACTATAAGCGGGGTTGAGATGAGCCCTTCCTTCGGCATCACTGATGAATTGAGGGGAACATGGGAAGGTCCCCTACACATAGCCCATTAAATCATTACTGATGAGTATAGGTTCAAACTGCGATTTCCAGAGAAGATAGTTGCGTCAGTCTAGCTTTATGGATACGAGATGGGTGCAGCAAGAAGGGGCGCAGGTGAGAAGGATGATGGGTTCTGGTAGGTGGAAGGGAAAGATTGAGGAGATGCATTGGAAGACATGGTGTATAACGGTGAGAAGGCAGCAGAGGGAACCGTGGTATATACCTGTGGGGAAGGCATGAAAACATGACTGGAGGGCTGTGGAATAGATGCCGAGGGTCCTGCAGTCGGTCCATGAACCCGATAAGAGGGCAACAATGGTTTCGGGTTCACAAAGGACAACGAACCAGATGCAGTGGTGTAGGACTGCAAAGCCGTAGCCTGTGACAGCGATGAAGACTCGATGCTTGAGTCTGTCATGAGTGAAGATGCCACTAGGGAAGCACTGGGAACGGCAGAAGACACACCAGTAGTGGAGGCAGGAATCAAAGTAGAGTTCTCAGAGGAAGAAGGAGCTGTTGAGTCAGATGTGGCATTAGACTTCAAATAGGTTCTTCTCGAAGTGGTCATTAGTAAGCCAAGGAAGTTCTTTCCCCAAGGCAAAGAGTCCGTTCATGGTAGAAGTCCTTTCCTTTCAACTAAGAATGCCGACTTTCCTCAAACGATTGGAACTAAGGTATCCTCGCCGAAGGAAAAGAAGAGTAAGCCAATAGTATCCCGGGGAAAGAAGAAAATGTCACATTGACATTTCGAAAGGCTTTGAGAAGAGGGGCAACAGTGAAGATGCCGAGAATGGCCGTGTGTCTATGGGGATTACCGGTCTTGGTAAGAATCTGTTGCAAATGCATGTGAGGGAGGAATGCCTGCATTAAGATTTAAAACTTGTCGTCTACTTGAAGGAAATGTTTGGAACAGGGAACTTACAATAATACAACGCCGCATTCTTCGAAGATTGAGGAACAAGACGAGATCTGTTAAGAGAATGATTTATTCTCGAAAAAATCTGAATAGTTACATCCAATTACAAACTACACGAAAGTTGCCCCTTTTTCATGGAGATTTACCCATCACAGAGATGCATAGAGGAACAGAACGAACTTCATATATCCCTTTTCCACTCAATCCAGAAACAAGATCGGACGTTATTCCGGTTCGTCTCCATTTTAGTGAAACTCTTCCTCAAGCAAGGCAGCCGATAAGTCATCGAAGGCTTTGTGTGAATAATGTAATAGTCAGCATTACTTCTTTTCAAGTTTCCCAAGGTGATTTCATATCTTTGAAAGAAAATGATGCTATAATCTATTCAGAAATAAGGAGATCCTTCTATATCGAAATTTCAGTTTCTAAAATCATAGGAAAATCCCTGGATAGCCCGGTAAGAATGTGGAGAAGAACCAAAACGGAATGGTTCCGCTTACTTAAAACTAAGAGGGGATGCCGCCTACTACTGAAAGACCCGTTTTTGCAACAGTTGCGTTCTTCTATGCAAGACGAAGACTTAGAAAGAACAAAGAAGTTTGGATCCGAAAAAGTATGCTTAGGCAGTTCTTTCGCTGAACACAAGAGAATCAAGAGGAATTTTTATCATTTCAAATCGATATTCTTATCGAAGAGAAGGAACGAAAAAACCCTAAATCTTACTACTAGAAAAAGAAGTCCTATAGTTTACAACTCTTCTTTCTATAGTAATTTGACCTCTTGCTCCACCCATCAGTCTTCTATGAAGAGAAAAATAAAAAGCTCTTCCCTATCTACTCATTATTCGGAGGTGAATCATAGAACACCAAAAGCTGTGCTATCTTATGGACCTAACATAGGTCACATCCCTCACGTGCGCCAAGAGCACATTCGATAGCATCCTCTTAAGGTTTAAAGATCCAAACCTTCTTCTTCTTAGCGGAAACGCACGTGGCCAAAACATATAAAGATCGGCATAGTCGCTCATAGGGGCATATATATCCGGATAGAGGATAGTCTAGATCTTGATTCACTATTTCCATTTTTGATTTTCTGTCTCGTACGAAGCAATGGGGGGCAAGCTATGACGGCAGGATGTGACCTTGCCTTTCGCCCTGCTACCGCCGTTCTAAGTTCTTCTGACTAAACGAAGTTAAGACTAAAGTTTCGGAACTGAAGTTTGCAGCTTTTTTCAGCAAAGCTTAGTCAAAATCCGTCCTTCGGCTACCTTGGATCAAGGGTAGAGATAGGAAGTAAGTCAAAGGTAGATCAACAAAAGTCTTAGTATGGGAAGAGTCAGAGCGAGGGGAGAGACTTTCTAAACGAAGGTTAGTCTAAGTAAGGAAATGGGCACTCTGCTCACATCGAAGTAACTGCTGTCTCCCTTATGGTCGACGTTCTCTCCTCCCATCCTCTCCTCTCCCTACCGGTCGCCGAATAGAACTCTTCTTTGCCGTTCTGGTTGGCTTAGGGCGGTCGAACTCTCCCCTCCTCTCCTTAACAGTCGAGTGATTTCTCATTCTCTCTCCCTCTTTCTATAGATAAGCGGGTTCTTCGATCATTCTAATGAAATAGGTTCGTTAAAGCCAATTGATCGAATTCTGTTTTAGATTCCTATTCCACTCCAACCGGTGCAGAACTCTTAACCTTTCTAGGACCCTCTCTACGGCAAGGTGCTGCTCTACTCTTTCCACTTGCTCCCTCGTGTATAGCGGTTGAGTTCTTCGCCTCACGGTTTGGCTACCCATCGTCATTCCCTCTCTGTCTAAAGTGAGAGGGGTTCTCTGCGCACAGTGTAAGATTCCGGTCTCGTAGGCAGCAGCATTCGTGCTTGCCTTTGCCGTGATTGTCCGTTGTTCCCTTGGTGCGCTGTCATTGACGGTGTAAATCTGTTCGTTCGAGAAAACATGTTGATCTCTTTCCATATCCTATCCCCGGTTGTTGCCCTATCAAGATGTGTCCCTTCCTTTGACCCCTTTTCCGATTTATTAGTGCTGTCCCCCTTGCGTTCCCTCCCTTTGTGAAGAATTCCATTTCCCTTTTTCTCCACTCTTCTTTCTTCCTTTCTTATTCTCCTGTTGGAAGTACCTAATCTGCTTTTTGAAATCTTTCCTTTCTTATACAAGATTCTAAGGTCCTTCCCCTGTATATAAGTCTGTGCGATTTTTCCCCTGGCCGACGCTCCCCTTACTGGTATCAGTGCAAGGGCAATTAGTACGGGTTGCCATAGTTGTCTGGATGGATTGGAACGAAGGGATGAAGGAGGGCCGGCCTGCCCAACAAGTAGACCGGAATAACTAGCTTCTAGTCCAACTAGCTAGAGCTCCAGCCCAAGCCTCCAAATCGAAGCTTCGGAGAGCCTTCTCCCATGCGATGAGATGAATTCTGTCTCTCCATCCAACACCATACCGTGGACATCTCGTCCGAATTCCTTCAATCCTAGCAGCCATTCCTTTCGGGACCCCGGACAAGGAGGGAATAAAGGCAAGCTTTGAAGGGTGGATTTCATTAAAAACAAGGCCTTACCAGCTTGACCTAATAGGGCGGGCACCTTTCCAACCCGAAAGCTTCTTGCTGAATTTCTCTGTAACTGAATTCCAAAGTTCATCTCTTCATCTTCCCAGCATACCAAAATGAACCGAAATGGAATTGGCTATTGAACAGCCAAACATATTCCGGCCGGCCCTCATAGTGTGGATGGAGGATGAAGGAAGAACACCTTACTTCTTTCAAAAGACGGAAACAGAGTCATTTTTTCCCACTAGCCTAACTAATGATTTTACCTCACTTTGTTGTATTGTATAGACAAGCCTGACTTTATAGATAGGAATTCAGAAAAGAGTTCTAACTTACCTTCCTGACTGTGCTTCCTGCTTTTGGACCTATTTTCTATTTCTATTATAGTGGTAAGACTGTAGTCTACTGCAACAGGAGAAAGGAAAGCAGGCCAATATTCATGATAAGACCCTCTTTACGCTCTCTCTTTCTGCTCGCTCCTGTCAACGAATGAATTTACTACTTGTGTCACTGACATTCCATTAGCATGGTGGACTATAGACCGGCTTTCACGTTCACTCTATAGGAAGGGGACTTAGATTAATCGATTCAATGGGCGAACTGCTTTCCTTTAAAGGTAGCAAGTGATTGAAATGACAAGCTTGTAACTGATATGAAATCGGAAGACAGTAAGTTGGACGAGGAGCTCATGTACCACAGAGTGGGCAAATGCTCCCTTCTTTCAAGAGACTGTTTCTGTTCTTGTTTCTTTAGTCTCTTTACCTGCGAGCATGAATTCCTGAACCCAATACTAGGAAAGAGCTTCATACCCTATAGAACTGACAGATCGGCTAGCGAAGATGGCTCAGTCTCAGTAGATCCCTCACTCCTCACCGGCTTACGGAAAGAGAGCCCTAAGGGAGAGAGTTTCGGTACTTCAGGCATATCTATCAATGGGCAAAGACAGGAGAGCCTTCTATCTCTTCCAGTCTTATAAAGGAAAGAAAGCAGGATGAACAGGCTTGAGTGTCGATAGGTGACTTTAAGGTAGGCGCCTATCTCTTATTATACTATAGCAACGGGAGAAGTCGGGATTGGTGCCCTAAATGAAGGGAAATCTAGAAAAAAATGAGATTTTGCCCAGATAGAACTTTTTCAATTCATGATCTGCTCTACGAAGGGAAAAGTGAAAGTCTCATTTGACAGCTATATAAGATAGACACTTTCTAATTTCCATGTCTGTCTATGAGGGAAATAGGTCAAGTGTCATTTTGCAACTGTATGAGCATGAACATCTACTTTCGAATTTGAATAGTCCTCTTAGCCGGTCGATTGGCTTGAATCTCTCTTTCTTTTGAATCGTAACCTACTATTAGTGTATGCCTAAAACTGAACTAATTACTTTTCTCTAACCAACTTATGACCAAACAAAAAATGACTTAACTAATGGCCAGATTTCCCTCTCCTCATTCAAAACTACTTCTATCTAGCTCCTCTCTTCACCATCTTTTGGTCAAAAAGAGTAAGAGTATTCAATCCCAAAAGTCCTAGGAGTTAAGCATGTTGGTGATGAACTAGTTCTCGTTCACCCCAGACTTGCTGGGTGGAATGAGTCAAGCTAGTTCCGAAATCGCCAGAGCCCTCTTGTTCTAATCTTTTTCTTAGCAACTGGCTTTCAGAAGTCTTGCTGCGAGGAAGATTAGAAACGCCTTACTATATTAAGAATAGTGGCATTTTTTCTGCAGATATGGAGTTTGTTGAGAGGACTTGCATCCTTCGTTCGTAGTGGTCATTTATAGCTGTTTTTCCAACTGAACCTAATTTACTATTTTGCGACAAGAGGGGGCTCTTACTTCTTTCATCTCTAGGTTGAGTACTAGCAAGTCAGGGATAAGAGAAAAGCCTGGGAAGGAATCGGGTTTTCAGCATCTGTAGTGGAAGAGTGTACTGGTGGTGGTTTAGTTAGAGACAACAACGGGAAGGGGGCTCTCTCTTCTTTCAGCTGATTCTCCTTTGGATAGATGGGGGTGTCGGTGTAAAGATCGCATGGAACAGTAAATGGCAATGGAATCAAACCTCCTCCTATAGGTAAGTTCAGTCTGTAACTGAGGCTTTCTAGGCGTAGGGCTAATAGCACAATGGCGGTGCGGCTAGGCTTTGTGGGTTCGAATGCCGGTTTGAGATAACCAGCCAGGCAAGGGAAAGAAGGAAGTCTTCCTGCGGAGGGGGAAGAAGCGGCCCAGTTTAATAGATTCAATGGTCGACTTGCTTGAATCGAA